AGTTGGACAAGGGACTGCTGCGGGCCAAGCCGTAGAAGGTATCGCGAGACAACCAGAAGCAGAGGGTAAAATACGAGGTACTTTATTGCTTAGTCTGGCTTTTATGGAAGCTTTAACAATTTATGGACTGGTCGTGGCATTAGCGCTTTTATTTGCAAATCCTTTTGTTTAATCCTCGAAATAAATGGGAAAGTCTTATTTTGATCTTTCTTATTTTATTATCTTAGATTTGCCGCTTGATTTTTCAAATTATATCAAGATTTCAATCCTACAATAACTTTAACTTATTCGTTGAGATAATACAATACCCCGTGGGAAGGACTAATTTGAGGATCAGGAATTAGCGGATCCACTCGCTTTTTTCCTTCCCGTTCTCGGTCCAATGGAACCCCCTTTTTTAGTACGCCTTGCAACGAACGAGATATATCGTAATTGATATGATACCTGGCCTGGGACCTAATTATAATTAAGTATTTTTTTTTGGGGGGGAGTTCAATTGAAATTAAATAGATTGAGAAATATGGAAAAAAATAAAATCAACAAAGGGTGAAGTAATACAAAAAGAACTCTGTTCAATTTAGTCAGTCCTATCTATAAGAGGAGATCATATGAAAAATGTAACCGATTCTTTCGTTTCCTTGGGTCACTGGCCGTCCGCCGGGAGTTTCGGATTTAATACCGATATTTTAGCAACAAATCCAATAAATCTAAGTGTAGTCCTTGGTGTATTGATTTTTTTTGGAAAGGGAGTGTGTGCGAGTTGTTTATTTCAAGAATAAGCTGGATCTAACCAGCTGCACTTTTTTCTTTATAACTAGGAAAGAAAGGTGCACGATCCCGCGAATTACTTCTGAATCAATTCAGAAATCATATGTACGAACCGTAGCATTTCGTGATTCGTTGGTAAATACACTTTGATTCTCTATTAACCAATAATATGGGGCCCTAAACATGGTTAAAGCTAAATTGTTTGAAGTCTGGGCGCAACATTGGTGTTCTTTCTACCACTATGTTAGTATGGCGAGAGTTTCAAAACGAATCCTTGCATTTTATCCGATATAGAACACTCATATCGATAAAATGATTTGTGAACCTTTTATTGTTACTGAAAAACGGGAATCCCCTCCTTTTTTTATCCAATGCGGAATCGACGACCTATGTATAAAGTAAGCGGAATTTTTTGGATTTGAATAAAAAAAAAGAAACAACTTTGCCGATAATTACAGATTTTTTGTCTGGTCGGAAGAGTCCTCCGAATATTCTGGTCTTGGATCAACGATCCGTTTCAATATTTTTGAATCCGAACAGAAAAGAGAGGATAAGCTCATTATATTATATATATAAAAAAAAAATATAAATAAAAAAGTGATACGGGAATGCCCCATAAGTAAGTGAGCGTGAGAGCCAAATGAATCGAAAGATTCCTGTTTGGTTCGGGAAGAGGTCATGGAATTGTTAAAATTAATTGTAATGGGAAGATAATCTACTTTCATTAAGTGATTTATTAGATAATCGAAAACAGAGAATCTTGAGTACTATTCGAAATTCAGAAGAGCTACGCAAAGGGTCCATTGAAAGGTTGGAAAAGGCCAAGGCCCGCTTACGAAAAGTTAAAATAGAAGCGGATGAGTTTCGAGTGAATGGATATTCCGAGATAGAACGAGAAAAATTGAATTTGATTAATTCAACTTATCAGAATTTGGAACGATTAGAAAATTACAAAAATGAAACCATTCAGTTTGAACAACAAAGAGCGATTAATCAAGTCAGACAACGCGTTTTTCAACAAGCCTTACAAGGAGCTCTAGGAACTCTGAATAGTTGTTTGAACAACGAGTTACATTTACGCACTATCGGTGCTAATATTCGTATGTTTGGGGCGATGAAAGAAATAACTGATTAGTCCTTCTACTGTAGGTATTATTTATTGATTTTTCCTTTGCTTCTGAAAAAGAATTAAGCAAGACTCATGGCAACCCTTAGAGCCGACGAAATTAGTAATATTATCCGTGAACGTATTGAGCAATATAATAGAGAAGTCAAGATTGTGAATACTGGCACCGTACTTCAAGTAGGTGATGGCATTGCTCGTATTCATGGTCTTGATGAAGTAATGGCAGGTGAATTAGTAGAATTTGAAGAGGGTACAATAGGCATTGCTCTTAATTTGGAATCCAATAATGTTGGTGTTGTGTTAATGGGTGACGGTTTGATGATACAAGAGGGAAGTTCTGTAAAAGCAACAGGAAGAATTGCTCAGATACCAGTGAGCGAGGCTTATTTGGGTCGTGTTATAAATGCTCTTGCTAAACCTATTGATGGTAGGGGCGAGATTTCAGCTTCGGAATCTCGGTTAATTGAATCGCCCGCCCCAGGTATTATTTCGAGACGTTCCGTATATGAGCCTATGCAAACCGGACTTATTGCTATTGATTCGATGATTCCTATAGGACGCGGTCAGCGAGAATTAATTATTGGGGACAGACAGACCGGTAAAACA